TTCTTTATTATTGATAGGAATTCTCTTGTTAAGACCCTACTTAACTAATTAATTGAAACCTCAGATTCATACGAGAACCACGATAATTCAATGAAACCTTCAAAATCCAAAGTTCACTGAGTGAGAACCATTGGATCATCACTTATTCAATCAAAAAATAGCTATAATGACTAAAAACATAAAATACAAAGAAATGTTTGTCCTTATGATCCAAATAAGAGTTTAAAAGCAGAAAAATTTTTTGATTTATTAAAGTTTATACGATAGAACGTAAAGAAGTCCGGCTACGAGGTCTGAGTATTTAAGTATGAATCATAGTTCGAATACTTTGTGATCTATTTGATCTATTTCGTGCTCCGGATACTCGAATGAATATCCGACGAAGTAAAACCATCTTGATAAAGATGACAGACCCCATTCTCTGTACTATCCATAGGGTCAATTCTAACAAGTCACACACTCATATTCCGGAAATATACAATGCAGAAAAAAATTTCGCGGTCGAACTACCAAAGGAGAATAGGCTAAAATTTTTAGACCTACATACTTTTTTGTATCGAGCTAAAAGCTAGGACGTCAAGATTCTTCTGAATCTAATTCATTGAAATTCCATCCAGTAGAACAGAAGAATTATAAATCTCCAAAATAATAGATAGGAATACCGCAAATAGAGCCATTGCAACACCCATCAAAGGCGTCGTTCCCCATCCAGGAGCTACTTTACCATATTCGGAATTCAATGGTTTCAATAACTTCCCTACAGTAGTGCTTCTTGGACCAGATCTAGAACTATCCTCAACAGTTTGTGTAGCCATAAATCTTATTTTGTATTCATTACGATCTGTTGACTTTGTATACCATTCCGTTGTAAATAAACGATCTTAGCATAGATCCATTGTGGTCTTTCAATTCTATAATAATGGAAACAGCAACCCTAGTCGCCATCTTTATATCTGGGTTACTTGTAAGTTTTACTGGGTATGCTCTATATACTGCCTTTGGGCAACCCTCTCAACAACTAAGAGATCCATTCGAGGAACACGGGGACTAGTTGACGTAATCAGCCTCCAAATATTTGGAGGCTGATTACGTCAATGAAGATAATGAAAAATTATTTCATTTTTTAGTTGAAATTTTCGGTGGTTCCCGAAAAAAAATAGCGAAAAAAATTATCCCTAAAGTGGATACTAAGAGAAATGTATAAACCAATGCTTCCATAAATTTGATCGTGGTTTACAATTATAGCTTTCATACCTGTTTTGTTTATCCCTCTGGATAAAGAAAGAAAAAGAGTCAAAGAAACGGCAGCGATTTAAATCAAGATTCCTACGGTACCCTACCCCATTAAATAAAATCGCAAACAGAAACTAGAAGAAAAAAAGGAATGTTGCATCAGACTGCTTGTCTTTTTGTAGTTGGATCTCCAAGTTTTTGGAATGCCCCAAATTCCACTTGAGCATCCAAATCTGGATCAATCCCAGCAAAAACATCTCGGAAGAGGGTTCTAGAACCATGCCAAATGTGTCCAAAGAAGAAAAGTAGAGCAAACGAAGCATGTCCAAAAGTAAACCAACCTCGTGGACTGCTACGAAAAACACCATCGGATTTCAAAGTAGCACGATCTAATTCAAAAATCTCACCCAATTGAGCCCGTCTAGCATATTTTTTCACAGTTGCGGGATCACTATAACTCACCCCATTGAGTTCACCACCATAAAACTCAACAGTTACGCCTACTTGTTCGACACTATATTTTGATTCTGCCCTTCGAAATGGGACGTCGGCTCTAACAATTCCGTCTCCGTCTACCAAAACAACCGGAAATGTTTCAAAAAAGGTAGGCATACGGCGTACAAAAAGTTCACGCCCTTCTTTATTTCTAAAGACGGGGTGTCCTAACCATCCAACAGCTATTCCATCCCCATTGTCCATTGAACCCGCTCGGAATAACCCTCCTTTTGCTGGATTATTACCAATATAATCATAAAAAGCTAATTTTTCAGGAATTTTAGACCAAGCTTCTGATAAACTTTGATTTTCAGCCAGTCCAGCACTAACTCTTCGATATATTTCTTGTTGAAAGTATCCCTGATCCCATTGATAACGAGTAGGACCAAACAATTCGATGGGAGTAGTTGCAGAACCATACCACATAGTTCCAGCAACAACAAAAGCTGCAAAAAAGACAGCAGCAATACTACTGGAAAGGACGGTTTCTATATTGCCCATACGTAATCCTTTGTATAGACGTTGAGGCGGACGAACACTAAGATGAAATAGGCCCGCTAATATACCCAACGTCCCTGCTGCAATATGATGAGAGGCTATTCCTCCCGGAACAAAAGGGTCAAAACCCTCCACGCCCCACGCCGGGTTTACGGGTTGGACCTTTCCGGTTAGTCCATAAGGGTCGGATACCCATATTCCAGGACCATATAATCCTGTTACATGAAATGCGCCAAAACCAAAGCAAGCCACTCCTGAAAGAAATAAATGAATTCCAAAAATCTTGGGCAAATCCAAAGAAGGTTTTCCTGTACGTTCATCACAAAAAATTTCTAGATCCCAATATACCCAATGCCAAATAGCTGCCAAGAAACACAAGCCAGAAAACACGATATGTGCTCCGGCTACCCCTTCGTAACTCCAAAGACCCGGATTCGTTATAGTCCCTCCTGTAATATTCCAACCGCCCCACGAATTGGTTATTCCTAAACGAGTCATGAAAGGTATAACGAACATACCTTGTCTCCACATTGGATCAAGAACGGGGTCGGAGGGATCAAAAACAGCTAATTCATATAGAGCCATCGAACCGGCCCAACCAGCAACCAGAGCAGTATGCATTATATGAACAGAAAGCAAACGACCGGGATCATTCAATACAACAGTATGAACACGATACCAAGGTAAACCCATGGAAAAACCCCTTTATCAAGGAAAAATAGACACTATGTAACTTTATTGCATTGGAAAAAACTATGCTACGGACCCCCCTTTTTAGGTAATTTTTTCGGAGAAAGGATTAATATTTGTTCTATTCTGTTAGTAATAATGGAACAATTCGATTCATAGGAAAAAAGGGAAGCGGATCTATTCTATATCCGATAAGTACCAATACGCAATGGGGGTGAATTCTATTTTATATGAACCAAGATAGCTATTGTTGTTCATCATTCAGAAACCCGTTCGTAAAAAATTTCCTTTATTTTTATTTATTCTCTCTTACTTTACTTTTATTTTATATTTTATTTTAGCTTATTCAACTTATGTATTAAATATGATTAATTTAAATATGATTAATTTAATATTTAATAAAGTAGGAAAAAAGGATAATAGTATTAAAAAACGAAACCCCAGTCTTACGTTTCCACATCAAAGTGAAATAGAGAACTTCATTCTCTTTTTTTTTCATTTCATGCCTATTGGCGTTCCAAAAGTACCTTTTCGAAGTCCTGGAGAAGGAGATACATCTTGGGTTGACATATAGTGCGACTTGTCAGATATATTGGGCTATATGGGATTTCCCCATTTTCTCCCTCGATCGAGATATCCTCTGTTTCGCCCAAAAAGATTGATTGAATTATCAAAAATTTGTAACGCGAAGCGCAAAAAATAAAGTGGAATTAAATGCAGGGAGTATTTAGATTGATATTAGATTATCAAAACTTTTTTATGGTTTACGTGATCGGACTAATAAAATGAAGTATCCAGGCTCCGTTTAGCAAAAACCCAATTGATAATTAATATATAATATTTTTATAATTACTACTTATATGATATGCAAAATTATGATAAAAAATTCTATTAAAAAATCAAAAAAATTGAAACAGGGTGATCTAAAACTGTTGCTCAAATCAAATAATATAATGAAAAATTTGTTGACTATTTGACAGAAGACATGTGAAAGAAATGAATTGAAAAAAAAATTGGAGTAGTAAAAAAAGACGCGGTATTTGGTTCATTTGTCCTATATGTGCAAATAAAAATCGGGCAAATTTTTCCTTTTACTCGGGGTAGAGCATAAACCTAAAAAATGGAATAAAAAAAGGAAGAAGCCCATTCAGGAACAAGAAAAAATCATCGCCATTTCAACTGAATCTCGATGAAAAAAAATATCAATGAATCAAGTTAGTCTGAGCGGCTTAATCAATCGTTTTATTATTAGATTTTAATATCTAATAAAAGGGGCCAAAACTTCTTTTTTCTTTGACTTTTGGGAGCAAGCCCTTCCGTTATAAGTTATAAAAAAAAACCTTCTATGAAAAAAAAGGGGTTGGAATCGACACATTGGTTTTTTCACAATTTTTGTTGAACCGTATGCATCAAAAGGTGCCTGTACGGCTCCTAAGGAATAAAATTTTATCCTAATCAACCGACTTTATCGAGAAAGATTATTTTTTTTAGGCCAAGACGTTGATACCGAAATTTCGAATCAACTTATTAGTCTTATGATATATCTCAGTATAGAAAAGGATACCAAAGATCTTTATTTGTTTATAAACTCTCCTGGTGGATGGGTAATATCTGGAATGGCTATTTATGATACTATGCAATTTGTGCGACCCGATGTACAGACAATATGCATGGGATTGGCCGCTTCAATAGCATCCTTTATCCTAGTCGGGGGAGCAATTACCAAACGTATAGCATTCCCTCACGCTTGGCGCCAATGAGTTTTTTTATTTTCGAGAAAAAAAATACTATGCCTTCGCCATCGGAAATATGAATTAGTTAAGTAATAATAGCATGGCACTTCGAATTCGATATGAAATTTTTTAGATTAAAAAAATGAGATTATATATTGAAAGAGTAGTATGAGATAAAGAAGGGGTTTTTCAAATGATATCGTACCTATTCGGGCACATCTCAGCGTCACAAACTTTGTTTTCACACCGGAAGCTTATTTACAAAATTTATATAAAAAAAAAAAGACACTTTGGGATTGCTGAATCATAGACGAATCAAAAAAATGATATATAAAGCAACGGAACCATCATAGTATTTTTTTAACTCCTACAAAAAAGAAGGATGGTAATTGGATTATTTCTGGATCTGCGTATAATACAACCTATATTTTGTTTTCTTTCGCCAAAAGGAAAGGTCAAAAAAATCAATTCCATTGTGGAGCCGTATGCAATGCACAAAAAAAGCCTGTACGGTTATTCAATTTTCTCTGTTTTTTTGGTTATCTCGCCTCATTCTGCGAAATAGAAGAACCTTTTTTATTATATCATCAGGGTAATGATCCATCAACCCGCTAGTTCGTTTTATGAGGCACAAACGGGAGAATTTATCTTGGAAGCGGAAGAACTACTAAAACTTCGCGAAACCATCACAAGGGTTTATGTACAAAGAACGGGCAAACCTATCTGGGTTGTATCCGAAGACATGGAAAGGGATGTTTTTATGTCAGCAACAGAAGCCCAAGCTCATGGAATTGTTGATCTTGTAGCGGTTCAATAAAAAATAGGAGCGATTTCGTGCAAATCTACAATTTCTAAATTTTATATCTTTTTAGATTAAAGGTTTAGTTTCATATTCTCTTCAATAAAAAAAATATATATTGAAGAGAATCTTGAAGAGAAGTAATTCAGAATTAACCGGTTAGAACTAATCTAAACCAGCCCATTATTTATATGATTCCGTATGCCAACCATTAAACAACTTATTAGAAATACAAGACAGCCAATCCGAAATGTCACGAAATCCCCAGCGCTTCGGGGATGCCCTCAGCGACGAGGAACATGTACTCGGGTGTATGTGCGACTCGTTTAGATCATAGACTGCAAAAAGGAAATTCTTTTTGAAATATCAAGGATCAGTACCTGTGAATAAAATAGAATGGAGGAACTCGATTCATTATTTAAAAAAGATAGATCGTTCATATCTTCTATTGTGTCTGAAACTTATGGTTTACATTGGTGCAAATCCAATCAACTCCATTTTTTAGAAAACCCCCAATGATAACAAATGGTTATCCATTAAGCGGGGGAAATTCCATTTTTTATTAAAAAGAAAAAAGATTCCACTCTTGAAAGAAAAGAACGGACTAACAGGGTAAACGACCAAATCAATTTTAAAAATGAAATACCGTTACTGTATAAAGTGGATCTCATTGTGAAAGACCTATTACTGGAATATTCATGGGGTAGAGCCAAAGAATGTGAATTGTACAAGTTACCAATAGTATTGATTAATTAATAATTAAAAGAAGGAGCTCCGGTGTATAGAGAGGACCTCACCGTTTTAGAAGTAACCATAGAAACGATGGAACCCACTATTTATCCATTTCTATTTACTACTTTTTGTAGTTATTCTATTTTTTTATATCAAGCATCAAGGAATTTTATCCTTTCAAAGCAAAGGAAAATACCTATCAAAAAATAGTGGTGGGGAAGGTTAGAGTAGCAAAAGCCATTGGAATTTTTTTTTATACATTGGAATAACTCGTTTGGTTATTAATAGACTAGTAAAGGGAAAAAGAATAACTAAAAAAAGAATTAGTTATTCATCAAAGTTTGATTTATTCAATGACTAGAATTAAACGCGGATATATAGCTCGGAGGCGTAGAACAAAACTTCGTTTATTTGCATCAAGCTTTCGAGGGGCTCATTCACGACTTACACGAACTATGACTCAACAGAGAATAAGAGCTTTAGTTTCGGCTCATCGGGATAGGGGTAAAAGAAAAAGAGATTTTCGCCGTTTATGGATCACTCGAATAAATGCCGTAATTCACGAAACGGGGGTATTCTATAGTTATAACCGATTCATACACAATCTGTACAAGAAGCAATTACTTCTTAATCGGAAAATACTTGCACAAATAGCTCTATTAAATAGGAGTTGTCTTTATACGATTTCGAATGAGATAAAAAACTAAGGGGGTTGAAAGAAATCCACTAAAATATTTGAAATAGAGTTCTAAAGAGAATGAGCTCGGGGAAGGTAGAGTAGAAATTAGTATTATAAAAAAAGTCGTCAAAACAAAACGAGAGTATATAGTCGCTAAAAAAAGATTTATTCTTTTTCTTTTCGACGATTCTTTTCTTTTTTATGACAGACACAGACGTAACAATCAATTTTTGATTCTTGATTGGATTTTTCGAACAAAATATTAATCTCTTTTTTAATTCCTTCAGATTGGAATTGTTATTCAATTGAAGAATAAGTCTATTTTTTTCTGGTTCTAAGGCTAGTAGTTCTAGGGGTCGACTCACTTCTTTCAAATTGTTTCTGATTATTAAGAAAAGGTAACAAAGATAAAATACGAGCTTGTTTTATAGCAATAGTGATTAATCGTTGTTGTTTTAAAGTCACTCTATTCACCCGTCTAGATAATATTTTTCCTTGTTCACTAATAAATCGACTAATTAAACTCATGTTTCTATAATCAATTCGATCCCCCGATTGGATCGGGGGCAAACGCCTACGAAAAGATCGCTTGGATTTAGTAAAAAGTCGCTTAGATTTATTCATAATTTTTTTATTCCTTATCTCTAAAAAAATCCTATTTTGATCGGATCAAAATAAAAACGATTTCTATTTCTATATAGGATAGAGTTTCTATATAGAATTAAGAATATAGGATTAGATTTCTTTCTATTGATTTAGTTGTTTATATTTATATATATGTAATAATATATAGATAATATGGATACTAGCATTATTCCTGTTCTTAAAATAAAAATTGACATACAAGCACTCAATTTCATCTATTTCTTGATTTCCCCGTGAATTGTATGTTTATAACAATAGGCGCAGAATTTTCTCAATTCCAATCGACTAGGGGTGTTATGCCGATTCTTTTGAGTAATATATCTGGAAATTCCCGCTGATTCTTTCTTAATATCGTTTCGAACACAACTGGTACATTCCAAAATAATTGTTACTCGAACATCTTTACCCTTGGCCATGAAACCTCCTTTGGATTTATGATTCACCCCAATCTTCTATTTTAATTTTAGGATCCAGAAAGAACAAGAACCAAAAAAATAGAAGCTGTTAACTAAAAAAAATTCTGAAATATTTCGTTGCAATGAATATTAATTAGTAATTAAATAAAAATCAAATAATAAGCAATACAATTATTTTGTGAAAACTATATTTAAAATCTTTGTACAGTATTTTTTTTAAGTATCTCATAGGATACTCTTCCCCTAGCAACACTTTTTTTCGTTCTATTACTAATTTAATTGGATCCTGAACCCTCGTTTTTATGACCTTGCGCCCCCCCTTTTTTTTTTTCTAATTTTTTTTTAGAATGAATTAGAAAAAAAAAAAAGGGGGGGTTAGTCCCCGATCGTTGATTGTATCTCTAAAATTTTTAACCTCTTTCTGATATTAATAACTAGAATTAAAAAAAGGGAAATGTTAATGCATCCGGAAATAAACGATTAATCTCTATTAATAAACCTGCTAACGAACCGAACCATAGAGTACTTAGTACCGGTGCTACGGAAAGATATGTTTTTAGATCTCGCATTTGAAATCCTCCTTCTTTATTGTATTACATTATATATAGTAATATATATAACTACAGATGTACATGTAGTTAAGAAGTTCTTGTATTTGTATACGTAACTTCCGCCCCACACTTTCAAAATTAGAATTGAAATATTGTCTACTAGACCGATCTTATAGATTCCATTTTCAAATGTAAACGCCTATTTATGTAAAATTGAAAGAATTTTCGTAAAAAAAGTCATTTTTTTAATTATATGTTTGTTATCTGATATGAGAAAAAAAGAAGAAATGAATTTGATATACCAATAAAAAAAGAAGAAGGATGTGGAAAACAAGACAGGAATTCTCTACAATGACACTATAAACCAATTGAAAGGGATGTAGCGCAGCTTGGTAGCGCGTTTGTTTTGGGTACAAAATGTCACGGGTTCAAATCCTGTCATCCCTACCTATTACTGCTCTTCTGAGCAGTAACGAGGGATCTATTTTAGATCTATCTTTTTTTAATAAAATTGGACATACATCTAATTCTGAAATTTATGATATACATAGTATATACGTACAAAATAGATTCGGGTTAAAGAATGTCCTCTTTCTAGCCTTTTCCTTTTTTAGAAAAAACAAGAAAAACGCTCTTAGTTCAGTTCGGTAGAACGTGGGTCTCCAAAACCCAATGTCGTAGGTTCAAATCCTACAGAGCGTGATTTCACTCTTGTTTATTAGATTGTGTCAAAATTCCACTGTTCGCAAAGCATTGAGCAGCAATCTGAATTAGACCTCCCGCATATGAAAGCAAGAAGGAGGTCAGTCAAAAAAAAGAGATGTTAATTAATCAAAAGTCCAACTGATCACCACGTCTGTATTGTAAATAAGCAGTTACGAATAAGCCAGCCAAAGTAATAGGAATTAGACCCAAGACGATTCCAAATAAAAAAACTTCAATCATTTCAATTTTCTTTTGTTTTCATTTTTGAAAGGGAGAAAAGAGAGGTACTATCTATTCCTAGCTCTTAATCTGTATTGCCGATGAATCTCAATGACCAAAATTGGGTAATTAATACGGTAAGGAACTATCGAACATACGAAATACCACCGAAATCCTTTTTTATAAAAAAATCTTCATTCAATTAATTTCAAATAAGTCGTATTTTGCTTAGACCAATAAATAGAACTGAGGTTATAGTTAAAGCTGCTAGTAGAAAACCGAAATAACTAGTTATAGTAGGCATGAAGGGACTCAATAAAATATGTTTTTTTATACATATGTTTCTAAAGTACTTCCCTAAGTTTCAATTTAAAAATTTTTTAAAGAAATAGAGAAAGATAACTAGTTCCAAGAATCAAAAAAATTCAATTGAAAATTTGTGAATTATCAATCATTATAGGTGGTATGAACAAAAATAGAGAAAGATAAAAAGAACTCAATTCATCGTCTTTGGCATCTGCACCATCTCAGGATTCAGAATTCACGTAACGGATTCATTGAAAAACTCTTTAAGAAATTAATCATAAAAAAATAATACATAAAAA